CGTGGAAGAATCAATAAATTGTTTTCATCTTCAATCATAAATCAAACTTCGATAGAAAATTGCACAGAAACATCTGAACTAAATAAAATTCATTATATCCTTCTTCCCTATCCGAATTCTCGAGAATATGAACAGAAAATAGAAAAATCAGAAAAAAACCACGCCAAAATTGATTCAAATAATCGGTTAATTTTTTCATTGAACGCAATTCTAACTAACCCTAAAGGTCAAAAAAAATCTAGTGGAATAAACGAAATCGGTAAAAAACCCCCTCGATGGTCATATAAATTAATTAACGAGTTGCACCAACATTTTAAAAAACGACGAAAAGAACAAGGCATAATGCAAGGGCTGACGCACCAGCTTCGAACAAGAAAATTTAAACGTATAGATTTTTTCAATCGTTCGAAACGAACTTTAGAAACTTTAAAGAAGTCTAATTTAAAGAATTATAATATTGATAAAAAATTGAATAGAGATTTGGGTTTTATAAGTTATTTGGAAGAACCAGATTTTCGTCGATCCATAATCAAAGGATCTATGCGCGCTCAAAGGCGTAAAATGGTTATTTGGGGACCATATCAAAGAAATCCTCATTCCCCGCTTTTTTTGGAAAAAAAGGAAGATTTTCCTTTTCCTATATCCGACCTAATCAAACTTTTTTTTAATATTAAAAATTGGTTGGGTAAAAAGTCAGAATTCGAAATTTTAAATCAACAATCCCACATAAAAAAAACCAACCAGGAAGACGTAATGGAATTCTGGGAGAACATTCCACAGGGACAAAAAACAAGAGGTATTCTGTTACTAGCTCAATCAATTTTTAGAAGATATATTAAATTACCTTTATTGATAATAGCTAAGAATATTGCCCGTATTTTATTACGGCAATCCCCGGAATGGTATGAGGATTTCCAAGATTTGAATAGAGAAATTTATCTAAAATGCAGCTCTAATGGTCTTCAATTTTCCAAAACAAAATTTCCTAAAAATTGGTTAAGCGGAGGTTTTCAGATAAAAATCCTATATCCTTTTCATTTGAAACCTTGGCACAGATCTAAGCTAGGACTCTATGATTCTGATAGAGATCTAAAGCAACAAGATGATTTTGATTCTTGTTTTTTAACAATTTTGGGAAAGGAAACGGAATATCCTTTTGGTCCTCCTCGAAAAACACCTTCCTTTTTTGAACCCATTTTTAAAGATATAGACTATAAAGTCGAAATCAGAAAATTAAATTTTAGAGTTCGAAGAATTTTTAAAAAAATACAAAAGAAAGAACCAAAAGCATTTTTCTTTATAAAACAAATAAGAAAAGAACTTTTAAAAGGAAATAAAATTCCATTATTTATACCGAGAGAAATATATGAATCAAGTGAAACTCAAACAGAAAAGGATTCCATAATAAGCAATCAGATAATTCATGAATCACTTAGTCAAATTCGATCTACAGGTTGGACAAATTATTCACAGGCAGAAGAAGAAATGAAACATAGGATTGATAGAAGAAACACAATCAGAAATGAAATAGAAATCATGAAAAAAAATAAAAAAAAAGTAACGCCAGGAATCAAAAAAAAGAAAAATAATAATGCAGAATCATCCCCAAAAATTTTGAAAATATTAAAAATAAAAAATATTGAATTAATAGTGAAATTTTTCATTGAAAAAATATACATAGATATCTTTCTATATATCATTAATATACGCAGAATCGCTCTACAACTTTTTATCGAATCAACAAAAAAAATTCTTGATAATGATAAATACATTAACAATAATGAAACAAATCAAGAAAGGACTAATAAAACAAAACAAAATAAAATTGACTTTATTTTGTCTATGACTATAAAAAGGGCTTTTGATAATTTTAGAAATAGTAAGCGGAAGTCAGATATTTTTTTTGATTTATCTTACTTGTCACAAAAATATGTATTTTTCAAATTATCACAAACCCAGATTATTAACTTCAATAAGTTAAGATCTATTCTTCAATATAATGGACCGTCTTTTTTTCTTAAGACTGAAATAAAGGATTTTTTTGGAAGACAAGGAATATTTCATTCCGAATTAAGATATAATAAACTTCCAAATTCTGGAATGAATCCATGGAAAAACTGGTTAAGAGGTCATTATCAATACGATTTATCTCAGATTACATCGTCTAGATTAATCCCCCAAAAATGGCGAAATAGAATCAACCAATGCCATACGTCTCAACATAAAGATTTAAACAAATGGTATTCCTCTGAAAAAGACCAATTACTTTATTCAAAAAAAAAACAAAATTCGAAAGTCTATTTATTACCAAATAAAGAGGAGAATTTTCAAAAAAACTATAGATATGATCTTTTATCATATAAATATCTTCATTCTGAAACTAAGAATAACTCCTATATCTATAGATCATCATTAAAAACTAGATCATCATTAGAAACAAATAATAACCAAGAAAATTCCATCAGAAATAAAGAAAAATTTTTTAACATACTCAAGAATT